ACCATCGTAGCAGCATGTATAAGGGCCGAAATAGGGGTCGGCCCTTCCATTGCATCAGGTAACCATACATGAAGGGGAAATTGTGCAGATTTAGCAATCGCACCAGCAAATAATAGAACAGCGCACAAAGTAACAAATACAGAATTGACCTCATTATTAGAAATCAAGTTATTGAATATTTGAAATAAATCACGAAATTCGAAACTCCCCGTTATCCAATAAAACCCTAAAATGCCTAATAATAAACCAAAATCACCAACACGATTAGTTACAAATGCTTTTTGACAAGCCTTTGCTGCAACAGGTCGTGTGAACCAAAATCCTATTAATAGATACGAACACATTCCAACCAATTCCCAAAAAATATAAATTTGTATCAAATTTGAACTAGTAACTAATCCCAACATGGAAGTACTGAAAAAACTCATATAAGCAAAAAATCTCAAATATCCGTGATCATGAGACATATAATTATCACTATAAATCAGAACCATAATTCCAACAGTAGTGATTAATATTGACATAATAGAAGTAAGTGGATCGATCAAGTATCCGAATTCTAAAGAAAAATCATTATTTATAATCCAAGACCATACATATTGATAGACAGAACTGCTATTTATTTGCTGAATAGATAGATTCAGAGAAAAAATCATGACTATACTTAACAATAAAACGCTCTGAAAAGCCCACATACGACGAAGACTTTTTGTTGCCGTCGGAAAAAGAAGAAGTCCCAACCCTATTAACATAGGAACTGGAAGTGGAAGAAAAGGTATTATCCACGCATATTGATATGTCTGTTCCATAAAAAAAGTTTTTTATTCTTAATTAATTGTTTTCGATTCACCGGATCTTACCTCTTTCGAAAAAAGTCAATAAAAAATCAAGATATGCACTAACTTATTGAATAATTTTATATTAGTATTTATTCTGAGTCTTTTCAAAATCGTTCAAATATTCAAAACAAGAAGTTACAGTTGGTCAAATGATATTACTAAGTGACATATAAAAACGAATACTTATAATAGGAAAATGAAAATATAGCAAGGATAAAAATTTAGGCTAAAAAGAATACTTTATCCTGATATGAATTATAGGATTAACTAAGGGCATTGGTCTAATGAAAAAACCTCTTGATTTTCGTTAGTTTATTTAAACTCATTAACTAATTCATTATGGGATTGATTGTTTTCTATTTCAATCAAAACAATTTATTAGTAAAGTTTAGAAGATTATAGATCTAAAATGAACCTTTTTTATCAAGTTTGACTAAAAAAAGACTCCATTTATTAGGCAAAAGTTTACAATCCTTTGAGGTATTTTATTACATGTAAATAAAGTATAGAATAAGGAAAATAAAGGGTTTTTAGGTTATTTATTTCTTTTATTAAGTTTGATTTAGCAGATTCTAAAGATAGAACTTTGAGAGATAAACAACGAGAACTAAAAGTTCCAAAACAAAAATTTTTTTATTTCGAGTAATTTTTGATCCAATTTTAACGGATATTTGACATATCTATATTTCTTTTTTATGAAGAAAATCTTATTTAGATATATGAAGAGAATCTTTTTTAGATAAAAAATATATAATGAATAAGAAATAAGAATTCGTTTTGAACAATAGATGTCTTTCACATCCAACTATAACAATGAGTAACTTTTAAATGGCAGTTCCAAAAAAACGTACTTCGATATCAAAAAAGCGTATTCGTAAAAATATTTGGAAAAGGAAAGGATATGGGGCGGCGTTAAAAGCTTTGTCATTAGGGAAATCTCTTTCTACCGGGAGTTCAAAAAGTTTTTTTGTACGACAAACAAATAAGTCCTAAAATATCGGAATAATCAGATCAAAAAATCGGCTCATTAATTTGTTAATATCAAAGTGAATATAAAATGAATAATTGGCAGTACCTATTCTAATCAATATGAACTCAATATGAAATAGACCCTTAATTTGAATTTTATAAAAGAATTCTTCTGTTTTCTGAATTCTAAAAAAAAAAAAAAAAAGAAGAAAGAAAAAATACAAAATTTTTTATTGATTTTATTTTTAGTATATTTTCACTCAAATTTTGGTGGTGGGGAGTCTTCTTTTCCCCATCGACCTTTACAAGAATGACAAATTCTTATGTTTCTCGGGAAGGCCAGATATAATATTTTTAGTTCAAATTAATGAAGTGTTTAAACTAATTGATTCCGTGTTAAAAATTTTTGGATAACTTTCTGACTTCTTAATTTATTTACTATATGGAATGAGTTTTCTATATATCTCCAATTTTCAGCCCAATCAATATCAATAAAAGAACTTAATTGTTGCAATGTTATGTACAAAAAATGTGTCAATTTGGAATAATCCAAAATTGACATATTTTAAATGAATTGATCAAATTGATTTTTTGTTTCAAATTTATAAAATCAGATAAACCAGAAAGAATGACAATAAAAGTAAAAAATGAAACTAATGAACCTTCAAATTGACTTTTGAACTCATTTTTTTATCAATTTGAATCTTTACTAAAAAAACTTATTTGATTGAATTGACTTGTTCAATCTCGACGATTGAACATAAATAGGGTATTATGAGTTCGAGCAAGCCGCTATGGTGAAATCGGTAGACACGCTGCTCTTAGGAAGCAGTGCTAGAGCATCTCGGTTCGAGTCCGAGTGGCGGCATGCCATCTTCTAAAAGAGATCCAATAGATCTTATAATAAAAATAAATTAAATTCCCTATTTCTATTTCTTAATTAATATAGGGGATTCCCTCCCCTTTTTTCATTTTTATGATATTTTCAACTTTAGAGCATATATTAACTCATATTTCTTTTTCTATTGTTTCAATTGTAATCACACTTCATTTGATAACCTTATTTGGCAATGAAATCATAAAACCATATGATTCGTCAGAAAAGGGGATGATAGCTACTTTTTTATGTCTAACAGGATTATTAACCACTCGTTGGATTTATTCAGGCCATTTCCCGCTAAGTGATTTATATGAATCATTAATTTTTCTTTCATGGAGTTTCTCCCTTATTCATATAGTGCCTTATTTCAAAATAAGAAAAAATGATTTAACCACAATAACTGCCTCAATTACTATTTTTACCCAAGGCTTTGCTACTTCGGGTCTTTTAAATGAAATACACAAACCCACAATATTAGTACCTGCTCTACAATCGGAGTGGTTAATAATGCACGTAAGTATGATGATATTGAGCTATGCGGCTCTTCTTTGTGGATCATTATTATCAGTAGCACTTCTAGTCATTACATTTAGAAATATTTTTTATAGTTCTAAAAGTAATAATTTATTAAAATTAAATGAGTCGTTTTCATTTGGTGAAATCCAATACAAGAATGAAAGAAACAATATTTTTCAAAAAACTTCTTTTTTTTCTGATAAGAATTATTACAAGGCCCAATTTATTCAACAATTGGATTATTGGAGTTATCGTGTGATTAGCCTAGGATTTATCTTTTTAACCATAGGTATTCTTTCAGGAGCAGTATGGGCTAATGAAGCATGGGGATCATATTGGAGTTGGGATCCAAAAGAAACTTGGGCCTTTATTACTTGGATCGTATTCGCAATTTATTTGCATACTCGAACAAATAAAAATTTGCAAGGAGCAAATTCCGCAATTGTGGCGACTCTAGGCTTTCTTATCATTTGGATATGCTATTTTGGGGTCAATCTATTAGGAATAGGGCTACATAGTTATGGTTCATTCACGTTAACCTATAGTTAAATTCAAGAAAAGTTCTTAAGAATACAAACAGAATGCAATACGGTGTATATAAAGCATCTTGTCTCAACCGGCGAGAACCGCGTGAATCACTATACTACTTGATTCACACGGTTCTCGCAAAGCCCGAGTACATTGGGTAAAATTTTAAATTCATAGTTTGTTTTGACTTTATTTAAAATTTAATTTAAGAGAATAAAAATACTTCTTTTTTTTTTTTTTCATTAGCCAACCAACTCTAAAAATAATAGGAGTTTTTTTTTTTTAGAAAACTATCTATAAAAATAATTAGATAGAATACCTTCAACCTTGTCAACTGATAGTGAAAGAACAAAATCGGGGTACATACCAATACCTATTACGGGTATAAAAATGGAGATGGAAACAAATAACTCGCGCGGTCCAGAATCAAAAACATAAGAGTTTGGAGTATTAAATAACTTGTATCCATAGAATATCTGGCGTGACATAGATAATAAATAAATAGGAGTTAATATCATTCCAATTGCCATTACAAAAGTGATGGCAATTTTGGGCATTAAAAGATATTTTTGGCTGGTAATTATTCCTAAAAATACTAGCACTTCTGCAACAAAACCACTCATACCCGGTAATGCAAGGGAAGCCATGGAAAAACTACTGAACATTGTAAAGATTTTTGGCATGGGGATAGCTACTCCACCCATTTCATCGAGATAAACAAGACGTATTCTATCATAGCTCGTTCCCGCCAAGAAAAAAAGTGCAGCACCAATAAAGCCATGAGAGATTATTTGTAAAATAGCTCCATTGAGTCCCGTATCGGTTATCGAAGCAATTCCTATAAGTATGAAACCCATATGAGATACGGAGGAATAGGCTATTCTTTTTTTTAAATTACGTTGGCCGGGAGATGTTGAAGCTGCATAGATTATTTGTATTGTGCCTACTACCATCAACCAAGGAGAAAATATAGAATGAGCGTGTGGTAATAATTCCATATTAATCCGAATCAATCCATACGCTCCCATTTTTAATAAAATTCCGGCTAGAAGCATACAAGTACTGTAATGTGCCTCTCCGTGGGTATCTGGTAACCATGTATGTAGGGGTAGAATCGGCAATTTGACAGCAAAAGCAATTAAAAATCCAATATAGAATATGATTTCCAAAGCCACAGGATACGACTGATTAACTGATGTTTCAAAATTTAATGTTGGTTCATTCGAACCATATAAACCGACACCCAGAACTCCCATTAAGAGAAAAAT